ATTTCGATTTCTTTTTCTGGTGTTGCTTGTGCCTGTTGCTGCTCCTGGTCTTCCATTGACTTCCGCCGAACGCCGAATACGAAAGGTAAAAAGCAAGTCAATCTATTAGCCATCTCCCTTCGGCTCCTCTTTAGATCGTGGACTCGGGCTTATTTATTAAGGGAAGCACTTCGTTCCACTCGTTCTAGACATACTCTAAACTCCTAACAAGAGAAAGAAGGAAAACAAGGAGTAAACAAGAGCTACAACAACTAGAGTGTCAAGGCCAGGAGGAGGCAAGGGAAGTTTCTTTTGGGAAGCAAGCCCCTCAACTTATCCGCTTATCGGAAAGAGCAGGGACCTACTACCTACAGGCAGAGACAGGACAGCAAACTTATGGGCACCGGATTGTAAGTCATATCTATTCTTTGCTCGTGAAGTCTACGAAGCGAGCCTTCAGTGGGGAGATAGCGACCTCTTCAACTCCACTACTACTACCTGTACTCAATCAAGTACAACTAACAAAAAAAAGACACTCTTAATACAAGAAAGGAGGTATTTTTCTTTTTGGAAGCGAAGCGACCTAGTCGAGCTATTGTCAAGTTAAGCAGTTCCTCTTGTCGAGCTAGACTCTACTCGCGCTATAGTCGAGGAAAGCTCGCGCGTTATTCGTGTTAAGCTGTCGAGTTAACTAGACTCGAGGGACTAATCCTTTAGGCAACTCCTCCTCTCTGAGAAGAGGACACTTACTTAGTTCAGTGCAACAACAAAAGAAAGGACCCTTACCCCTCTATATCCCTTTTTTGGGGGGAAGATCAAACTCTTTTACTCAATCTACTACTACTGTTCTCACTCATTGACATAAGTAAAAGCTACCTGTTCCTTACTCAAAGAACTCGTACCGGTACTCTTGAGTTCACAACCCTAAAAACCTTAGATTGGAGTAGAAGCTCGCTCCTACTAATTACGTAGAACCATGAACCATCGATCGAGTGAGTTCGAGGTGGTTCATGCTTTCTATATAACTCGCTGTACGCTAAGGCAAAGGTTGTAACCATGCGTCATGCGTGCCGTAAGCGGGCTCTGGTGGGGGAACCCGTAGGAAGGGGGGACGACCCGCCGAATTCACATCAGAAATCGCCAGAACACAAACGAAATCTTGAATTGCGTATAGAAACAAAACGAACCACTTCTATTCTCGGAGCTGAGGTATATGAAGAATGGCTTTTTGGTCCCTTTCGTCCAGTGGTTAGGACATCGTCTTTTCATGTCGAAGACACGGGTTCGATTCCCGTAAGGGATGGCTACTCTTTCCCGGCCGCTTTCAGTTAGTGTTCATTGCTGAGTGATCGCTCGCTATCTGGCTGGAAAAGGTGGTCCGGAAGCTTTCTCTCTCCCAGCAAGCAAGACGAGATCACCACTTCTCTCAGTAATGGACTTCCTTCCTTAGCCTTAGATGTCCTATCATAGATTATCGAACCTCCGAAAGACAGAATCCCCATGCATGCGTTCTTTCTCAGCCATACATCTCTTTTTTTTTCTTTTGGCCGTTTTTGTTAGGCATTGAACCCCACCTTAGGTGCTGAGTGGTGTCCTCCCCTCCCTAATACCTAAAAAAAAAAGTTCCGTCTATGGAGCCTAAAGCTTAAACCATGGCAGTAAGCAGTAAGTTGGCCTAGTCTCTTGCCCAGCCTTCGCCTTCTTCAGTGGCCAAGTTGAAGCGTTCAACGGTTCTTCGGCCTACCACCTTTCTTTTTCAAGGTTGAGCTTGTTCAATTGAAGCTAATGCTATGCTGCCCTTCCCTTGTTCAAGAGAAGGCGAGGACTTTCTTTTAGCTACCGGCCCAAACAAAAGAGATTAGCCTCTTGATCGATCGATTGATTGGATTGCAGTACGAAGGGCTTTAAGAAGTAGGCATGGTGGCCGCAGTGAAATCGAGACAATCAATCGGGAGAGGTTTTAGTTAGGAGTCCGGGTTCCTTCCTATAAGTAGAAGGAAGGGAGCAAAGGAAGTTCTCTTTTCCCTTAGTCTTGGGTTCAGTGAATAGGGAAATTGGGTTAGTCTTATTCCCTAGCTGAGTGAATAGGCCGATATTTCGTATAGTGATAACGCTTTCTCTTTCTTATAGGGGTCCATTTTATCTGACTTGACTCAGCGGTTAGAGTATCGCTTTCATACGGCGAGAGTCATTGGTTCCAATCCAATAGTAGGTAAGGCCGAAAGCCCTGCGCCAGCATGACAGCAAGCACGGACTGGCGGAGTCAACTGAATGACCAAAGCATCGGTTGCTTCCACTTGTGGCCTTCTTCGACCGCCTTGACACCCTCATCTCAGGGAAACCCCTCCCCTCTCTTCTTCTCTTCATGTATGCGGGCTGCCTGCCCCGTCCCGAATAGACGAACAGGAACAAGCTACTCTTGTTATCGCCTGCTTCCGCTACACTGGACGAGTTAGACTCCCGGGGAATAGAGGTGAGGATCAGGTTTTATAGCTCCCAAGGTTCCAGTCAAAAAGCTTTTATACGATTATGTTAGACTCAGTCCTTCGCCTAGCTACAGCTCCATCGGGAAAGTCAGCAACCGGCTCTACCATTGTCTTCGACTCTGGGCTTATAGCTGGCTTCGATGCTGTTCTAGCTGGCCCGGCACGAAAGTGTAGCTACTTAGCTTCTATTTCCTATTACTATTAATAGTAGCCTAAGTCTTTGACTTAGGGAGAATTAATAGTTAATCTTTCTTAGGTTGATTATCTTGGTCTCACGAGTAAAAAGTCCCAGCGAAGCGGCCTGTAGCTAAGTCAGCTCAAAGTCATTACAAGGCAGGATGGACGTTTGTTTTTCTGATGTTCGCTTAACGGCTCTTTACCGGTCAACTTCTCATAGAAATTCCTGGTGAAGAAGCGAAAGCTGCTCCTTTTCTTCTTACCCGCTACGATGCACTGGTGAACCCATTACTATCAAATCTGTTGACAAATCACGATGGACCAGAAGAATCGGGTTTAGGACGCGAACTGACACCTGATTCCCCGGCTACAGATTGTGAAAAGGATTAGCCTTAAGCTATCGCTCCTCTTTATCTGCATAAAGGAATTTCTTGAAAGCTCACTCCCAACTTGAATTGGATCTTTGACTGGTGTGCCTGAAAATGTGAAGGATAAAAGGGCTTTTGAAACTCGATTTGTCGCAACAAAACAAGAGGTATTGTCTCCGCCTTTTCAAGTAGGGATCATCTCTCAAGTGTTATGATCCTCCATTGCTGCTCGGTAGTGGCCTAAGGCTCAATGATTGATCTTCTGCCCACTCACATTCTTTTTATCGAATCCTTCTAGGCATATATGACTACTCCTGCTTGCTCTTGGCCTTGGCTGCTTAGAGACATCCCTTTAGTTCGTCTTAGAGAATGGAATTTTGAATTCCATTTTCGTCTTATTGTAGGTCGGTCATCTGTTCAATCTGGAATTCCATCTCTTGTTTGGTTTCTGGTACCGGTTTGAGTTCCTTTGTTCAAATCAATATCTATGTCAGGCTTCCCTTCCCGGTTGTCCTGTCCTGTTCAATCCGTAGTTCTTCTGTATGAGGCAAAGGCGAATCCCTTATACTGTATACGGTCGAGCTGGCTTTGCTGGTACATAAAGCATATCGGCATATTGCTTGTTCAGTGTGGTACACATATCTGTCAATGTCAATCAAGTAATAGAATTCATTCCCACTGTCTGAGGAAAACGTGAAGAATTTTTTATGAGCTTGTAAGGCTCGTCGTTGAAGTGGGGAGCTGGGCAGAAGGAAAAGAGGCTCCTAGCGTGAAGGTAGCTTGCTTTAGTTTTATCCCTTCGGGGGAAGTAGCAACAGCCTTTATCTAATCGACTATTTAACCATCTCACCTGAAACTAACTCGCTACCTTAAGGCATGCCTTTACTCCAACAGCTAACTCGACGGGACTTTGCTTTGCCGGGGAAGAACTCCGAATGAATACCTTTCGCCTTTGATTGGATGCCCTGATCCAATGGCTTCATGCCCAAGGGGAGCACACTCTTTATGATTTCACTAGCCGTCGTAGAAGGCAAATCCGATCTATGCCCAAACCACCAGGACGAGAGAATCTGTATCTGATCCTTCCTGGGAGTGGGAGGAGACAGAGTCAAATCAATCGACAACAAAAGGAGTCACTCGTGGCACACTGACTCTATTCCAACTTCTCTGCATCAATGCACTCACTACCTTTTAGCCAAGGAAAGCAAGTCTTTTCAAGAAGAAAGTCACAGTCACACCGCTACCACTATTCCAACAGCTATTGATTCTCATCCGAGGAGAACGGAACTACCTTTAGAGTAGAGCTAACTGCTGCAGTTACGCCTCCAACAGATGAAATCGCACCGTCGTCTTCCCGAGAACCTGCATGGGATTCGTGGACAGGAAAAGAAAAGACCTCTAGCTCCCGGCCCGAAAAAAAGCATTTGAACAAGACCACGGACACCATCACTAAATCATATTGACTATCCGAAAGCCTACCTTATCAAGCTAATCAAATAATCTCTGTCAACAATTGGTTCACATTCATTCCCAGCTAACCGTGAACAGAGTGACTATTGGGCAAGAGGGACGCCTCCTTAGTGGTACTTTCTTTATTCAACAATCATTCCCATGGTCATAGTTCCTTTCGTTAGCTTTAGAAAGGGGATTCCCCCGGCCCGGGATCTACTAGTAATCGCCTTGAGGCCTGGAGTCCGCCCTTCCAACTTAGGCCATTTCCGTCTACGGATCCTATTGCCTTGACTCCTACTGCCCTACCGCCAAGACCCACAAGAGCTGCGGATGAGATAGGAGCAGAGTCGTGAAAAGAGCTAAAAGCATTCTCTACATACGAAAGCACCAAGTACATTTGCTTATGAAAGAAGAGCAGCTTATTCTGTAACAGATTTTGGAAACCCCTTCGGGAAGTAATTGCCATTTTCTCTTGCCTTGAGCCAGTTCCAGTCATGAGATGACTTTTCCCTTACTCTTTTCATTCACCATCTCTCTCTGCCTACCGCTCACCCTGTGGGTCGAGCCTCCTTTTCGCCCTCTACAACTAAGTAAGTTGAGCTCTTTCGGCTCCTAGACCAGCTTATGATCTTCCCAACGACCTTGAATTCCTTATCCGTAAAGCAGTAAACCCAGTTAAAAAGGCAATGGCAATCAAGTAAAGCAGGAAAGTCATCAGGCTAAGAGCCTATTCTTGCAACAGACGCGGCATAATTGCAAAAAGAGTGCCTTCCTTCCCTCACAACCTAGTCTGCTCGTGGTCATGGAAAACCCGTCTTTTTGGCCTCTAGCAGCCCCTTCTCTAAGACCTTGGTCAATTAGTTCCTTTTACTCATATTCATGTGCTGCGGATTCTCGAACACCGCCTTTTGCACCTAAGACCGTCTTTTCATTAACTCCTGGGCAATCAGGTTCGGTTTCTCCCGAAGAGCCTGCATTCCATGCTTCCTCCTGAAAACCTTCGTGCTAACAAGCCATTCTCTTCCGAACTCTTCCGAAAGTGCCACGGTGGATTCTAGAACAGGGGTTATTCCGACAACAAGGGACTAAGGCAAACCAACAGCACTTCTTTTGGCTGCACTCAAGGAATCGGCGATAAAAAAAGAGAGGAATTCGCACGGCAAGATAATAGATGTGTCAAACCCTCCACCAACAGGGCATTCGAAAAGCCTACTCGTGCAAACATTCTATTGCCCATCATTTGCACTGGGAACAACTCCTGGCTCTAAAGAACCTAACTCTTAAAAAACCTGGTTTATTAGTGAAAGCGGAATCCAATACCTGTAGTGCCTCACTTTACTGAAATCAGTAAGCACCGCATTCTTCTTATTATACGAATAAAAGCTGCTTGCTTATCGGCTGTTGTCACAATGAAATCAGAATTAGCTATGATCAATGAAAATTTCGTATTATAGTAGTAGGCAACATAGTTGCTGTGGCATGAACAGCGCTTTGCTCCTATCTATATAGGCTGCAACCGCTGAATGAGAAAATCATATTCCCCTTTCATTTCGTTTGTGCTTCTTTCTCCCATGCTTTTCTTTGGTCAACAACCAAGCACAGCTCACTTTTGTTCTTCACTAGTCCTACAGGCTTGACGTAGTTAAGTCCGTCTGGAGGGAATCATTTTTTCTCAATCAAGACCATGCCTGAGATTTTATCTGAATTCTCAATTCGATATATTCTATTGTTTCTATTATTTTTTGTAACACAAAGTAATATTATTAATTATGTATTAATTAAAGGTAAAAAGAATGAAATAAAAAGATTTCAAATAGGAATGTGGGGAGTAGAAATCGAATTGGAAACTCCCCCTTCCAAGAATGATGGAATTCTCTGTAAGAGCTGCGGAACTATTAGAAAGTAGAATTACCGTTCGAACTAGTCATTAATGGTCAACTTCATTGGTACCCTTTTCTTTTTTCGGTATGCCGCTCCGCGAGCAAGGAGCGAAAGAACCAAGTGGGCTGTGGTCATGTCAGAATTTGCACCTATTTGTATCTCTTTAGTGATCAGTCTGCTAGTTTCTTTGATCCCACTCGGTGTTCCTTTTCCCTTTGCTTCCAATAGTTCGACCTATCCAGAAAAATTGTCGGCCTACGAATGTGGTTTCGATCCTTTCGGTGATGCCAGAAGTCGTTTCGATATACGATTTTATCTTGTTTCAATTTTATTTATTATTCCTGATCCGGAAGTCACCTTTTCCTTTCCTTGGGCAGTACCTCCCAACAAGATTGATCCGTTTGGATCTTGGTCTATGATGGCCTTTTTATTGATTTTGACGATTGGATCTCTCTATGAATGGAAAAGGGGTGCTTCGGATCGGGAGTAATCACTAGTGATAGGGCAAAACATAGGGGGGAAGGACAAAGGAAAGAGCGATGCCTACATTAAATCAATTGATTCGTCATGGTAGAGAAGAAAAACGGCGCACGGACCGTACTAGAGCTTCGGATCAATGTCCCCAGAAGCAAGGAGTACGCCCGCGTGTTTCAACGAGAACACCGAAAAAACCTAATTCAGCTCCACGTAAGATAGCCAAAGTACGATTGAGCAATCGACATGATATATTTGCTCACATTCCGGGCGAAGGTCATAATTCGCAGGAACATTCTATGGTCTTAATAAGAGGAGGTAGAGTGAAAGATTTGCCAGGTGTGAAATCCCATTGTATTCGAGGAGTAAAGGATTTGTTGGGAATTCCGGATCGAAGAAGAGGCAGATCAAAATATGGTGCAGAAAAACCCAAATCGATATGAATGGAGTCAGCCTCTGGAACTTCTTTTTCTCAGTCAGGAGAGGTACGAAGTCACTCGACTGAAAGGAGAGGGAACAACCACAACGTTATGCCCTAAAATAGAAACGGAGCCCTTCCGAATGACCTATAATGGAGTCTAATACACTAGACAAGAAAGGGAGAAACCGGGCCGACGAAAGAATACCGCCCGTCCGATTTCTTCGTCCGGTTTTATTTTACTTTTTACAGATATTTTGTTTCTAAGTTTCCGGACTTGCCCTTCGCACGATTCTCTCAAAAAATGCTTGTTCCAATCGGAACTGCATGAAAAGTAAAAAAAAAGGTTCTCTTATTTCTAGAGAATTCCTGTTGTATGGATGAAGGAGTTCAATTGGAAATTCTTAAGCCCGGAGATGGGAAGGTGGTTTCTTGTTTGGGAATCTTTTCGTTAATATGGATTCCCCATAGTCTCGGTGTCTGAGGATTTAGAGGATCCTATATATAAATATAAGCACGATATGATTTCTTCATTATAGATTTCGATATTTTTCGATAAAAAGATGGATAGGATTTCTTACTTCCACTTCCTATAGGACATGAGGGCTTCAAGCCTATGCTAAGAGAGTAAGGTTCCTGTCTCGATCCTCTTTCTTCTTTTGCTTTCCCTGCAAAACTCTTCTCGGAAATTGATTGCTTTAAACTAAACAATAAAGAAATTCTCTTCCCACGGGGCAACTCCTACTTAAAAAAAGATCTATTACTTTTTTTTAACTTGTGTTACTATTTTTTTTTGGTAGTTGTCTGGACGTGGCCTTTCTTTCATTCCTTAGGTTAGGGAGTGAGAAGGAGGGCTAAGGGGAAAAGGGTGGCCCCTTATGCGCTTTTTTAGGAGGAGAAAACTCGGCTTGGATCAAGGATGGGCTCTTGGTTACAAAAGGGAATCAACTTTTTTTCTTCCAAAACCTTTGGTATGCCGCTCCGCGAGCAAGGAGTGCCACGCACGAGCGAAGCGAAAACAAAGCAGGGGGAATTATTCGCAGGGAGAAATCCTTTGATTGCGTATTGAATATAGATCCATGTCTTTCTTGTTCCACTAGCTAGGACAAAATTCTCAGATGTCCCTTTCGTTATTACAACCTTCTTTTTTGATGTCAAAGACCAGAAGCTATGCGCTAATTCTCATTGGATCTCGGTTGTTCTTAACAGCGATGGCTATTCATTTAAGTCTTCGGGTAGCACCATTAGATCTTCAACAAGGTGGAAATTCTCGTATTCTGTATGTACATGTTCCTGCGGCTCGGATGAGTATTCTTGTTTATATCGCTATGGCTATAAACACTTTCTTATTCCTATTAACAAAACATCCCCTTTTTCTTCGCTCTTCCGGAACCGGTACAGAAATGGGTGCTTTTTTTACGTTGTTTACCTTAGTTACTGGGGGGTTTCGGGGAAGACCTATGTGGGGCACCTTTTGGGTGTGGGATGCTCGTTTAACCTCTGTATTCATCTCGTTTCTGATTTACCTGGGTGCACTGCGTTTTCAAAAGCTTCCTGTCGAACCGGCTCCTATTTCAATCCGTGCTGGACCTATCGATATACCAATAATCAAGTCTTCAGTCAACTGGTGGAATACATTGCATCAACCTGGGAGCATTAGCCGATCTGGTACATCAATACATGTTCCTATGCCCATTCCAATCTTGTCTAACTTTGCTAACTTCCCCCTCTCAACCCGTATCTTGTTTGTTCTGGAAACACGTCTTCCTATTCTATCTTTTATCGAATCTCCTTTAAGGGATGAAATAGAAGCTCGAGAAGGAATAGCAAAACCTAGTTGACTTCCCAGCTCAAACTGAACGCGATGTAATCAAACTTATAGCTGACGCCGTAGAGAAAGCCCATATGCGAAGTGGAAAAAGTAGGAGTAGACATTGGAATAAGAGCTGTTGTCGGACGTTCATCAGTAACCGGTGTGATGTTAGCAATGGAATGCGTATCCGCTGTTCTCTTTTCTGCTGTGATTGAATCAGTAAGCGCTGCGGATCTTTTCGTATAAAGAATAAACCTCATTCGATCTCAGAAGGGATGAATACAAAGGAAGGGAGTTGCACTAGTCTCATAAATGCCAGTCAAAGAAAACTAACTAGCCAAAAGGCCGGAATAAGCGAAAAAAAGGGATTGGATTCTTATTAGAGGATGACAATCTTTTCCTGGGAGATATGTTGTATATCCAACTCCAGGTGCCACAATTTTCGGAGAGTGATCCAATTTACTGAGGAACCTGGGTTAATCAAGATTCTATTGATTGTGGTTCCTTGGCCGGTCCCTGTGACATAAAGAGGACGATTATGCTCCTCCCTAATAATAATAATAGGTCGTCGTCTGTAAACGTCACTGCAGCCATATAATCATCATACATATAAGGCTTCCTTCATCGACTGTTCTGCAAGGAAAGCCTGATACTCCTCAGGATTAAAGAAAACTTCCACCAAAGTACCCCTCCGTTCCGGAGACATCATTAGCGCGTCATATACTGTGAGCAAGGCGGGGAATCCTCATTGTGTACTACCTAGCTGACTCTCTTAGTCTATCACCGGAGTCTATCTAATGTCTCCTAATGCAGCTATGAAGGGCAATGCATTGTGGAAACCGGGCACTGAAAGATCCATTTGCATGGAGACTTCCAAAGCACTAACTAAAAAGACTGCAACGTTCGGATTACTTGACTCCTGCTCACCAGCACTATTACTACTGCTTGCTTCAAAAACTCCCGAACCATCATAGATAGCCAAAGTCATGTCACTCCCGCTCGGCGAATCAATCGCAAGTCCCAACCCAGAGAAAGAAAAAGGCAAAAGAGGCAGAGTGAAAGGATTGACTAATTGGTTGAATAAGTTCCGGAGGGGAGGTTAACAGAAGGCATGTTCCCATCCATAAGCAAGGAATTCAAAGGCCCATAATATCTACTAACGATTGGGGGGAAGATGTAGGAATCGAAAGACTCTTCATCTTCCTCAATGGAATTCCGGGCTTAGGTCCCCGCGCAGGGGTGATCTTTCTCAGACCTCTCTCCGGAGACCGTAATAAAGAGTCTTTGCTTACATTATAAACGCGCTTCACTCCTTAAAAAGAGTTAATAATAATATTATTCATTACTTCACTGCCACGAACGTTAAAGAATCTTCCCTCGAACTTTCTTTCCACGAAATTCTGACTACGAAAGGGCAGTTTTTCAAAGCTTTATCATAGGGGGTGGAAGGAAGGAAAGAACTAAAAAAAAAAGAAGATAGACTTTTACATCGTAAAGTGAACCAAGAACGGAAGTTACTTCACTGGCTGAGCTGACAGGCTGATAGGATTTACTTTACTCGCTCAAAGGCAAATCGCCAACCAACAGAGATAGAAGTAAAGGAATTCCGCCCTTTAGGGGCCAGTCACTCGATTTAAGAAATATAGGCCCTCAACCAACTCCTCCTAAAGTCTTTGATATTCCCTGCGAATAACCTGGCCTGGATGCACTCCTGCTGGGCTTGAACCCGACTATTCAAGTCATCCACATAGGCATGATCTAGCTTCTTTCTCATTAAACCGGGCGCGTTTAGATATAGATGAGTTTTTAAGGCATGTTTTCACTTTTCTTTCAACTCAGCTTGGTGATAGCTCATGGCTAAGATAGGTAGGTCCAGAGCTAGCTAGTGTTCAGAAGTCACTTAAGAAATTGAATATGGGTCCTATTAGAATAGGCTGTAGCCGCAAAGAGATAGAGATTCGCATTCGGGAAGGGAACCATAGCAGCTGATAAAGGCAGCTGGTGGAGAAGAACCGGGCTAAGAGCTGGGGCCTTAACAAAAAAGCTGCTGGAGCGACTGCCTTCGTTGATTTCCCACGAAGGAATCGTAATCTCGCTACTCCCCCTTTTTTCTGTTCTGTCCTAAGCGGGATTCAAAACCTTGTGTGAAGGAAAGGCTGTCAAAGTCGTTGACCATTAATCCGGTTGAAGGACAAATGGACAGTAAATCAACAGAATCGAGTTGTTTGCAGGATACGGATTCGGCAGTCGAGACATCTATATCTATTTCATTAAGAAAGAGAGGAAAGGATGCAAGCAAGGAAGCGCTAACCTATACGACTGCTATTCTTATTGATCAATGTGGGCTAAAATAAAGCCAAAAAAGGGAACTAGAACGGGGCGAACAAAGGAAACGAAGCTTTGATGATACGTATCCATACCAAGCCCGGCGCTGCTTATTCACTAGAAAGAATGTGAGTGGGTATGACAGATTTCGTCTATAGGCGTGAAATAGGGTCTTTCACTCCTAGCGGTAGGAAGAGAGTCACTAGACTAGACCAGACACACCTGTCGATAGTGTACCCATCGGACGGCAGCCCTTTCGGTGCACTTATTGGAGTGCTCTTGGGGCCTGCCGCTTTCTCAATCGAAAATGGAAACTGTCAAGATTAGCCTACTGAACGATAGAGATTATTATATATGTAATTTCTTTCTTTATTTTCTTCTCTCTGTCCTTTTAGCCTTTGAACAGCAAGCCAGAACTGGTTTACATTTCAATAGATAACAATGGTCACATTGAGACGGGAACAGATGGGAAGTTCGCCCCCCAGTTCTATTCCTTTGGATGAGACGGCGGTGAGCAATCAATAGAGAGCAAGGGATGCTAGCGCTCTTCTACTCACTCATATTCCTTGCTTCAGTTGGTTCAGGAAGCTTTGGCATCGAGACGCATTACGATAGCTATAGCTAGGCCGGGTGGGATTCTCTCTCTATCTAATGGTTATGAATCCAGTGGGTCCTTTGCCCCTCATCAAGGATTTCTTCCTCTTATCGCTTCCTTGATGAAGCAGCAGCCTTTGCCGCATTCCCCTAGTCCGTCAGCTCTCTCCTCGTGCAAGCCTTCTATTAGCAGTTCAAGCAGTCGAATCGGTAATTGCCTAATTAGTTTGCTATTCCTTCTTTTCTTCCCTTGATGAGGCGCTAGCTAAGTGGGGCTTTTTCCTTGTCTTTCAACAATTGTGCTTTTATGCACTCTCCATCACCTTAGACAAAGAGCAAACCGTTCCCCCAAAAGGTGTAATAAAAAAAGCTGTATATCTACTTCTACTGCTATTTAGTTTTGGCATAATCAGGGGGGATTGCTATTTAGCTGAACCTGCTAAGCTGGCTGTCCTCTTGTCGGGGGCCAGCATTGTCTTTATCTGCCTTAAGCAAAGGAATAGAGTCGCATTTCTATTTGCTTTCTTTATTTATTTTAAAATTAGTATAATAATAGGCTTCGTCTCTTTGCCAGGTAAAGGGACTGCGTTTGACTTCTATGGGTTATCCATTTTTTGTCTAGGACATATAATCTTTCTATGGGGATTGCAACTTTTTTTATTACCACGCGAAAAGCGAGCTATAGTTCCCTTTTTATTCTACGCTCTCTTCTATATTTTACCTTATTTCCCTAATCTCGAATGGATTTCTAAGTGGATAGAAGGCTTTGATTTGCTTCTCTTCCTCCTTAGTTTATTATCCTTCATAGAGGAGTCAAGGGCATCTCATGGTGAAAAAGAAAATAAGGAAAGAGAGGAGTCCTCCCCCCAAGAGAGGGCGACGGGCGAGAAAGATAAAGCCCCCATAGAGAAGAAAGAAGGGGAGGGAATAGAACTGAACTACATGGGCTTGATTCCGAGGTTGAATCGGATATGTAGGCAAGTCCATTACAAGAAAGAAGTTGGACCCCAGCCCAACAGGTGTATGCATTAAAAATTTAGATAAGCATTTATTTGCTTACCTATGGAACTATGAAATCCTCTATCGCCCGAGAACCGTGGGGATTTCAAATAAGGTTGGGCCACAGTGAAATGAGTCGTATCTTTCCACCCGGATTAGATATTTTTTGGTTCGCAACAAGGTAGCCGTAGGGCTGGATGGAATCTTTTTTCTTTTCAACTCATACTACAGAAGGGAAGAGTTATGAGAGGTAGCAAAGAAAGACGAAGGAGTATTAGCGGTCTTACCCTTATAGAGTCAGATGAATGTGCAGCTGAGTCGAGCACAGGGAATTCTCTAAGACCTTATTCAAGTTAGCCATTTCCTATCATTAGCGAAGTTAAAAGATGGTACTCTTCATGGTTTGCTGTGAAAAAGAATAGGTTGTTCACCAGTCGATGCTCCTACGCAAGTCTGGTTCTGTCTCAGGTAGGTAAGGTTCAAGTAGTAGTAACGAGCCGGGTTTTTATGTTGTATGATATTCCATCCGTGAGTTAACGAGGAAGAGCGGTGGTCGGATGAACAGAATGTCCAAGGAAGAAGAACTTTATGAACAAGCTCAATATAGCCAAAGGCGGGTGGGTAAGGGCATTGAGGGTTTCGGGGAAGGGGTTGAAGACTGACCTTGACAACGATGTTTTAGGTGATCCCTGGAATCCGATTTTCGATTTTTTTTAATAGTAGGCAGGGCTAGTAGGAGGTTTCGGGTTATGCGATTCGCAAAGTGCAGGTTTGCATCCGATGCTGTTCACAAAGCGGCTCTTACTATAGATCCGGCTATCTCCGAGTTGAAATCGATCCCATACCCAGGAATCTTTTTCTTAATAGAACCCGTCCTCCCATTAACAAAACAAGGGGCTCACGGGAATACGTACGATAGGCTGGGTAGGATCCGTACTGGACGGACATAGAATAGATTTCCTACTTTCAATACGGAATAGCCGGAGAGAGAAGTAAGGTAGTCACCGATTGGAAGACTTCGACGGCTTATAATGAGAAAAAAGGACTCGCTCACTGGAGCAAGAAAGAAGCGTAGGCGCCCCCTATTTTTTCATTATATAAACTATACTTTTTCAGTCTTCTTGCTATCTTATCAATCCAACCCAAAACAAGAAATAGGAGTTAAGCGTCCATAAACGATCCTCATCAACAGTCAAGTCATAAGTACCACAGCTTCCTTTTTCATAGGTCACTATGTTAATCAGAGGTTGTTCACCCGAGATTCATCAGTGGTTGGGCGCAGTTTTTCGCGTATTACCTACTCTACTGACGGAACATATGATCAAATAAGACCTCTTGATCGACTAGTTGGCTGTCAGCATTGCTTTTCCTTCGATTTGAGGCTACCGATAGGATAGGTCGCCCCTAGTCTTTTCTTTCGAAGTCTCTTTCAAGTTCTCTTTGATAGATCGGATCGTTTGTATCTGCGGTAGTGAATTCTACCCTCGAAGAGGAAGAGGTGCTTTTTTCTTTTTAAAAACGAAGGCATTATTCACTCTCTTTCGTGGCAGGACAAGCGCTCGGGTATCATGCCTCATGGCCTTTCTTTGCCCTATCTCACCCTTGGTGTGCAGAAGAGGTCCGTTATACTATACTAATATTCGGTGATGACATTGTTATCGCCGATCGGGAAGTAGGTCTATGACCGCAATCTTGGTCATTTTTGAGTAACTATAAGCCTCTCTTTTCTTTATTTCTGAGACTGGTTCAGCCGAATTAGCTAAGCGATCCCGAGTCCGGGGTTTGAGATGAGAGTGGACCTGAATCCTATCTCAATCAATAACTTGATGAATTATCATCATCCTTGTGGATTGTTTGCAGTCCGCATGAAATATTCCTGCTAAAGGTTTTCCACCTTAGCTAGGATAGGTGGTGGCAGATATATAGTTATTACAAAAGAAGATCATACCCAAGATCCGCGCACTTTGAGCGCTATGGACCCAGTTCCGGCTTGCTTCGCATAGGCTACACAAGCCAGGCAAAAGGGAATTTCTTTCTTTTAGGACAGATCCCAGGGCGTAACTGCTATTTCACCGCGCGACCTCATGGTTTTCGGTGAAAAGGTTGTTTTAAGGTCTTTGTTCAAACAAATGGGAGCTCTTCTTAGCTCTCAAGCGAGGAAAGGCTAACTTGTTGTGAGTGAAGAATCCCGTTATCGAATTCGCGGATTTCCTTTGAAGGAAGCAGGCGCAAGGGCACCCCACCTTTGCCCCGCTAGCGGACTCACCCTCCTTTCTTTCCCCTGCCTCCGGACACCTTAGAATAGATTTGATTGGAACGCTTTCACAAGGCCGTTCGGGAATAGGCAACTACTATAGTAGCCCCCCTATTTGAATCATCTTCCCTTAAGTGTTCTCTAGTGGAAATTCTTCTCTATCTAAAAGTTAGAAGCTAGGGAAGCGGTAAGTGTACCGTTAGGTGCTTATCCCCTTCTTTAGCTTATGAATTTTTTATTAGTGAATAGGTTTCTAAAAGTGACAAGCTTGGTGGAAAGCTCCTTCCTTTACCCGTTCTAAAAGAAGCTCAGTTAAGCAGTAAAGAAAGACTGGTATAAGAATTTCTCTTTCAACGCCTTAAGTTAAAACGTGTCATCCGCTTAGATTGGATTAATGATAAAACGTGTATTCAATTCAACCATTCGCATGGTCTCCCCTAAGACTGACCTCTTTTCCAAATGAACCGAACCTCGATACCACATTCATCAAAGAGAGACGGCCATCTCTCTAGGTTGCACACCCCTTTAGATCGTTCTATTCGTGCTTGAAAAACGACCCCGCTCCTCATCCTCAATCTGGCGGTCCCTCTCCTAGCGCTCAAGGAGTTGCTTCTTTTTTGCTTTTTCTTGTGCTCAACCTCAAATTGGAGGTTGGGAGAAGGCATTAGTCGTCTAAGTCGGGCTGCTCATCAGTGCGTACTGTGCTCCCTCTTTCACTTCCGAACATCTAGTCAGGCCTAGCACCGAAGTCGAGTGCTACCACTGAGCTTTGAATGGGTCTCCCCCTTTTGATGAGCAACAATCTGACATAAAACTACTACTTTACTTAACCTGATCGGCAACCCTTGGATTCCTAGTGAAAACTACACCTTCATCTCGATCAAAGGTGGGATCCCAGATCGCTTGATCTTATTCGCCGGGGGTATTTTCATCCTCCTCAACTTCTGTTTAACTGGCTTTCATTCCGGTCTAAGCGGAAAATTGTGGACCACCATGTCAGTGTCTAACCCAGGCATATCCTCATAAGACCATGCGAAGACGTCTTTGTATTCCCTGAGCAACTAAAGAAGCTGTGTCTTTAGAACGATGTCCCGATTTTTACCTCTTTTATCTCCCCATCTTCCCCTAAGTTCACTTTCTCAACCTCCTCCTGGTATGTCCTGTCCTGGATGTCCTACCAGGGAAGACTGGGCTTGGGCTAACTTGAATCAGTTTACTTGACTTCTGTTTGAAACTACTCCTCATCCGGCTTTTCTGCTGTTCAAAGAAATGCTTCCCTTTCGTTTGGTCTGGGCTCGAGCCTGTCCAAATTTATATTTACCGTGAACCTGCTATTCCTTCTTATTCATGCACAGTGACCTTTCAGACTTTGTCTCATCCCTAGGAAAGAAAAATGCCAGTCTCAGGTCAACAAATTAAAACCAGAGGCTGACCAAAGAGATACAGGAATGCTGTGGAACTTAACCCAGACTGGTATCTTAGGGTTCGAGCCTTTAATGAGAATAAGCTTTGGATGCCACATTCTGAGAATTAGGGGTCTCCCTGCAAAAGAGCCAAGCACCTGCCTCCAAAACGGAGCGCTTAGCTTCTTTTCTTCATTGCTAAATCTTCAAAAGTGGAATCTGCTTTCATGTGATAGAACCTCAAAGACAAGAATACCTCTTTCTCACAAAGATTATGTGCTATATTGTTAACCACATGGTATTGGAGTTTGCCCTAAATTAAATAAAGTACCCAAGTAAGCACTCAGACCACTTGGAATCATCGCGGAAGGTGGAGGTTTGACAATGGTTCTGCCGTTAACGGGAGGGAAGAACTTCCACTCTATCTTAGGCGCTTTGCCTTTGTCTTGATCTCACACAAGATCTGCCTAGTTTCTCAATTTCTGATGACCCAATTCATCGCCTTTCTTCAAAGTCCATTCTTTGTACTATAGGAGAAAGATGGCTTCTTTCTCGCGTCTATTTTCGAAATCCATATCTCCGCCCCATTCCAAGGGGATGAATGGAATTGATTCCATGAGGATCAGATCAGAGAATGCTCCAAGGCTCGCTTCTTCCCTTCTATACGACAACCCTTGCGCTAAGGCGTAGTAGTTTTCTTGTAGAACTCCATTCCATAGCTGTAAAAAAAAACCGGCTGGGAATCTCTGGCCAAGAAGCTGCTCAAGGTTGGAAAGCCCTGCTAACTCGTACTCTTCTTTGAATGCCCTAGGATTGAATGAAATAGCAGATGAGTCAATAGCAGGGCATTACTTCTCCCTCAAAGCCATTAAGTCCC